CTATTGTTCCTCCCCGAAATTATATATGATCGATTACAAATATCTATGATCTGTCTTCTCTATAAAGGACCTGAAATACCTTGCTTACGTATCATTGGAAAATGCATTAACATAAATACGGCAGTAAGAAGAGGTAATACAAAAGTGTGTAAACTATAAAAACGGGTCAAAGTAGATTGACCCACACTAGCACTTCCACGCAATAACTCTACTAAAGGTGATCCTATTACGGGAATAGCTTCAGGTACGCCTGTCACGATTTTTACTGCCCAATAACCGATTTGGTCCCGGGGTAAGGAATAACCAGTTACACCAAACGATGCAGTCAATACAGCCAGAACCACACCCGTAACCCAAGTCAATTCGCGAGGTTTTTTAAATCCGCCCGTGAGATACACACGAAATACGTGTAGGATCATCATTAGGACCATCATACTTGCTGACCATCGATGAACTGATCGGATTAACCAACCAAAGTTGACTTCAGTCATTATGTATTGAACAGAGGCAAAAGCCTCCGTAACGGTCGGACGATAGTAAAAAGTCATAGCAAAACCCGTAGCTACTTGTACTAAAAAACAAGTAAGTGTGATCCCTCCTAGACAATAAAATATATTGACATGAGGAGGAACATATTTACTAGTTATATCATCTGCAATCGCCTGAATCTCGAGACGCTCCTCGAACCAATCATATACTTTATTGAGATAGGTAAACCAAGGGGACTCCCCCTCTGAGAACCGTATATGAGAATTTAATCTCGTACGGCTCAAGCAGAAACACCCAAATACTGATTACAATGGATATGTAATAGAAAATTTGAAATTTCTTATTTATCCACTTGATTCAATCGTCTCTGAAGATACGAAGGAACCAAAATCCGAACTCTCTTCTTTGTTGTGATGAGAATGCCAAAATATCAAGTTAGCTCATCTGTCTTTATGTTGATCGTTACAGGCCTCTTGAATCTTCTATTCCCCTATTTATTTGTTATTTGATTTGTTGTTTTTGTTTGTGCGTAATGCAGATTGACTATTGTTTACTATTTTTTTTTTTGATAGGAATTCTCTTGTTGAGACCCTATGAATCGATTGAAACCTCAGATTCATACTAGAACCACGATGATTCAATAAAACCCAAAAACTAAGACCAAGGGTTCTATGAGTAAGAACTATTTGATCATCACTTATTCATAGATGTAATGACTAAAAATCCAGAGAAAGATTTGTCCTTCGGTCAAAATAAGCATGATTCTAAAGGAAGAAAAATCGTTCAATTTATCAAATACCTCTTTGTTTGAAAATTTTTTGAAGTCCAGTCACGAGGTCTGAATAGTAGGTATGAATCATAGTTCAAATATTTCTTGATCTATTCCATATATTCCGTGCTCCAGATACTAGGATGAATATCCGACGAGGCAGAACCATCTCTGTCGAGATGACAGACCTATTCTCTGTACTATCAATAGGATCAATTATAACAAGTCGCACACTCATATTCCGGAAATACCGAAACAACGGAATTCCACGGTCAAACTACCAGAATGGACTATAAATCTGAGTCCTAAGTGATTCATTTTTGATTGAAAAGCTAGGGCTTCTGGTTCTTATGGACCTAATTCATTGAAATTCCATCCAGTAAAACGGAAGAATTATAAATCTCTAAAATAATAGATAGGAATATCGCAAATAGAGCCATTGCGACACCCATAAATGGGGTGGTTCCCCACCCAGGAGCCACTTTACCATATTCTGAATTCAATGGTTTCAATAAATCCCCTGTAATAGTTCGTCTTGGCCCAGATCTAGCACTACCCTCAACGGTTTGTGTAGCCATAAATACTATTGCATTGGTTGAGATCTGTTGACTTTGTATACTATTCCGTTGTAAATAAACGATCTTATCGTAGCATAGATCCATCGTGGTCTTGAAATTCTCTAATAATGGAAACAGCAACCTTAGTCGCCATCTCCATATCTGGTTCACTTGTAAGCTTTACAGGGTACGCCTTATATACCGCTTTTGGGCAACCCTCTCAACAACTAAGAGATCCATTCGAGGAACACGGAGACTAATTGAAGTAATGAGTCCCCCATATGGGGGACTCATTACTTCAATTAAGATAATGAAAAATCATTTCATCTTTTTAGTCGGGACCTTAGGCGGTTCTCGAAAAAATATAGCGAAAAAGATTATCCCTAAAGTCGAGACTAAGAGGAATGTATAAACCAATGCTTCCATAGATTCGATCGTTGTTTACAATTATAGCTTCCACACCTGTTCATTTAGGATTATTTCCCAGATAAAGAAAGGACAAGAGCAAAGAAAGGCGATGATTCAAATCAATATTTCTACGGTACCTTATGTCAAATCAAAAAAATCAAATATAGAGGCGAAAGATACCGGAGCAATGTTGTATCAGACTACCTGTCTCCTTGTAGTTGGATCTCCAAGTTTTTGGAATGCTCCAAACTCCACTTGAGCATCCAAATCTGGGTCAATCCCAGCAAAAACATCTCTGAACAAGGTTCGAGCGCCATGCCAAATGTGTCCGAAAAAGAAGAGCAAAGCAAACGTAGCATGTCCAAAAGTGAACCAACCCCTTGGACTGCTCCGAAAAACACCATCGGATTTCAAAGTAGCACGATCTAATTCAAAAATTTCACCCAATTGGGCACGTCTAGCATATTTTTTCACAGTAGCAGGATCGCTATAGCTGACTCCATTGAGTTCGCCACCATAGAACTCAACAGTTACACCCACTTGTTCGACACTATACTTCGATTCTGCCCTTCTAAAAGGAACATCGGCTCTCACAATTCCGTCTCCGTCCACCAAAACTACTGGAAATGTTTCAAAAAAAGTAGGCATACGGCGTACAAAAAGTTCATGCCCTTCTTTATCTCTAAAGATAGGGTGTCCTAACCATCCAACAGCTATCCCATCCCCGTTGTCCATTGAGCCTGCCCGGAATAATCCACCTTTCGCCGGATTATTACCGATGTAATCATAAAAAGCTAATTTTTCGGGAATTTTAGACCAAGCTTCCGATAAACTCAGATTTTCGGCTAGACTGGCGCCAACTCTTCGATATATTTCTTGCTGGAAGTATCCCTGATCCCACTGATAACGAGTGGGACCAAATAATTCGATCGGGGTAGTTGCTGAACCATACCACATAGTTCCAGCAACAACGAAAGCTGCAAAAAAGACAGCAGCGATACTACTGGAAAGGACAGTTTCAATATTGCCCATACGTAATCCTTTGTATAGACGTTGGGGTGGGCGGACACTAAGATGGAATAGACCTGCTAATATACCCAATGTACCTGCTGCAATATGATGAGAGGCTATTCCTCCCGGAACAAAGGGATCAAAACCTTCTGCACCCCACGCTGGATTTACAGATTGTACTTTTCCGGTTAGGCCATAAGGATCGGATACCCATATTCCAGGACCATACAAGCCTGTTACATGAAATGCGCCAAACCCAAAGCAAGCCACCCCTGAGAGAAATAAATGAATTCCAAAAATCTTGGGCAAATCCAAAGAGGGTTTTCCCGTACGTTCATCACAGAATATTTCTAGGTCCCAATACACCCAATGCCAGATAGCTGCTAAGAAGCACAAGCCAGAAAACACAATATGTGCCCCGGCCACACCTTCGTAACTCCAAATACCCGGATTCGTTATAGTTCCTCCTGTAATACTCCAACCGCCCCATGAATTGTTTATTCCTAAACGAGTCATGAAGGGTATAACGAACATACCCTGTCTCCACATTGGATCAAGAACGGGGTCAGAAGGATCAAAAACTGCTAATTCGTATAGAGCCATCGAACCGGCCCAACCGGAAACTAGAGCTGTATGCATTATATGGACAGAAAGCAGCCGACCGGGATCATTCAATACGACGGTATGAACACGATACCAAGGCAAACCCATGGAAATACCCCTTTCTCAAAGAAAAAATAGATACTATGTAACTTTATCACATTGGAAATAACTATGCTATGGACCTCACCCTTTCATTGGATTATCTCGAAACAAGGGTTAATATTTATTCTGTTCCGTTAGTAATAATTGAACAATTCTGTTCGTGGGAACAAAGAGAAGCAGATCTATTCTATACCCAATAAGTACCAATACGCAATGGGGGGATTAATCCTATTTTTTGTGAGCGAATGTATAGATACTTGTTTCTCATTCGAACGATCCGTTCGTAAGAATTTTCCTTTATTCCGTCTTCCTCTATGAATCTTCCAATCTATCGATAAAATACGATAAACGACAATATTATGAAGACAATAAACCATTGTTTGTTACGTTTCCACATCAAAGTGAAATAGAATACTTAATTTTTCTTTCATTTAATGCCCATTGGTGTTCCAAAAGTACCTTTTCGGAGTCCTGGAGAGGAAGATGCAGTTTGGGTTGACGTATAGTGTGACTTGTCAGACATATTGGGTCATATGGGATTTCCCCGTTCTCTCCCCCGATCGAGATATCCTCTGTTTCGCCCAAGAAAGATTGATTGAACCGTCAATAATTCGAAGCGTGAAGTGCAATTAGATCAATTTATTTGGTTGGAGGATCAATATTCTCAATTAAAAGAATTTATGGTTGGCTTGGACCAATAAAATGAAGTATACAGGCTCCGTTCAGAAAATACCAAGGTAATCCATGTATGATTACCACCCTATCAGAAATGATTCCTTTATACCATATGAGTGATCTCAAATTGCCAATTAATGGAATAATATGATGAATACATCGAATATTTTGTGGAAGGCATGAAAATGAAACAAATTGAAAAAAAAAAAGAAGTCATAGCAAAAAGAAGTGGTACTGGGATCATTTGTCCTATATGTGCAAATCGAATTCGGGCAGATCTTTACCCGGAGTAGAGCATAAACCTAAAAGAGTGGAAGAGGCCCATTCGGGAACAAGAAAATTACATCGTGATTTAGATCTCGATGAAACAATACATCAATGAGGGGTTAGCTCGATAAGTTCAGTGAATTCTTTTTTGATTTTATAGGGAAGCAAGTCAAAACTCATGTTTCTTAAAAAATGGAAGAAAAAGCCCGCTACGAAAAAAGAAATAGGGCTGGAATCGACAATTTCTTTTTTTTTATTTTCTCAATTTTGATTTTTTGAACCGTATGCACCCAAAGGTGCGTGTACGGTTCCTAAGGAATAGAATTTTGTCCTAATCAACCGACTTCATCGAGAAAGATTACTTTTTTTAGGCCAAGAAGTTGATAGCGAGATCTCGAATCAACTTGTTGGTCTCATGGTATATCTCAGTATAGAGGATGATACCAGGGATCTGTATTTGTTTATAAATTCTCCCGGCGGATGGGTAATCCCAGGAATAGCTATTTATGATACTATGCAATTTGTGCCACCAGATGTGCATACAATATGCATGGGATTAGCCGCTTCAATGGGATCTTTCATCCTGGTTGGAGGAGAAATTACCAAACGTCTAGCATTCCCTCACGCTTGGCGCCAATGAGTTTTTTTATTTGAGAGAAAAAAAGACTATGCCTTCGTCATATGGAATATGAATAAAATAATAATAATATTAAGTAATAATAGCATGGCATTTCAAGTTCGATATGAGCAAACTATTATTATTTTTTCATAATATGAGATTATGTATCGAGATAGTAGTATGAAAGAAAGGTTATTTCCGACTTGATCTTATGTATCGGGGTCCATTTCAGCGTCACAAACCTTTTTGCTTCCACATCAGAAGTCTCTTTCCAATATTTATGTTATGAAAGAGTGTGAAAATAAAAAAAAAAAAAAGATCATTTTTTACTTATTTTTATTTGATCGGATCAGAAAGAAACTTTGGGATTGCTGAATCACAGACGAGATAAATATATAAAGCAACGGAACCATCATAGTATTTTTTGATTACTCCGAAAGGAAGGATGGTAAATGGATCATTCAACGATCTGGGTCTGATAGATTCGACTTGTCTCTTTCTTCGATGAAAAAAGAGAAAAAAAAATTCCATTACAGAGCCGTATGCACAAAAGATGCCTGTACGGTTGTTCAATTCTATCTTTTTCTCCCTGCTTGTTATTCTTTATCCCTTCCCTTCGCCCAATCATGCGAGATAGAGGAATCGTTCATTATGTTATATCATCAGGGTTATGATCCATCAACCTGCTAGTTCTTTTTATGAGGCACCCACAGGAGAATTTATCCTGGAAGCGGAAGAACTACTGAAACTCCGCGAAACCCTCACAAGGGTTTATGTACAAAGAACGGGCAATCCTTTATGGGTTGTATCCGAAGACATGGAAAGGGATGTTTTTATGTCAGCAACAGAAGCCCAAGATTATGGCATTGTTGATCTTGTAGCGATCGAAAATACCGGGGATTTCGCATAAATCTTTGATTCCATTTCGAATCATAATTTGAATGAACCCTTATTTGATCTTTTATCTTCTTACCTGGGTAAAATATGAAATGGAAGTAATTCATAATCATCCGGTTAGGATCGATCTAAACCAGCCCATTCTGTATATGATTCAGCATGCCAACTATTAAACAACTTATTAGAAACACAAGACAGCCAATCAGAAATGTCACGAAATCCCCCGCTCTTCGAGGATGTCCTCAGCGTCGAGGAACATGTACTAGGGTGTATGTGCGACTCGTTCAGATCATGAGCTAGAACAAATGAGACGATTTTTACAGTATCAATGACTCGTACCAATGAATAGAATGGAAGAACTCCATTCACTATCGAAAAATAAAGATCTCTCGTATACCTCTATTTGTATGGAATTTATGGTTTCCATTGGTGCAAATCCAATCACCTCGATTTGAGATGAAAAGCAATTCCCATTGGTAGCAAATGGTTATCCATTAAGCGGGGGAATGATATTTAAGAAGCAGAAAGATTATGCTCCTACTCTTGCAAGAACGGACTAACAGGGTCAGCTACCTATTCAACCTTCATAATTAAATGCCGTCACTGTATGGATAGATCCCATTGAAAAAAGACCTATTACTCGATAATTCATCGGTAGAGCCAAAGAGCGTGAACTGTACAAGTTACCAATAACATTGATTAAATGAGGAAAGGGGCTCCGGTGTATAGAGAGGACCTCGCCGTTTAAGAAGTAACCATAGAAACGATGGAAGCCACTATTTGTCCATTTACGATTTATTTTATACCTAATATCGGTACAATTTCTTTTTTTTTTTTGAGGTGAAATGCCTGGAAGAAATAAAAAAATCGTGGTTGGGAAGGTTATAGTAGCAAAAGCCATTGGAATTTGTATTTTAATTTTATACATCGGAAGAATCCGTTTTGTTATTAATAAACCAGGAGAGGGGAAAAGAATGACTGAAAGAAAAGAAATCAATTAGTTATTCATCCAAGTTTCTTTTGATTCAATGACCAGAGTTAGACGAAGATATATAGCTCGGAGACGTAGAACAAAAATTCGTTTATTTGCAGCAACCTTTCGAGGGGCTCATTCAAGACTTACTCGAACTACTACTCAACAGAAAATGAGAGCTTTGGTTTCCACTCATCGGGATAGAGGCAGGCGAAAGAGAAGTTTTCGTCGTTTGTGGATCACTCGGATAAATGCAGTAACTCGTGAGAATAGGGGATCCCATAGTTATAGTCGATTGATACTTGATCTGTACAAGAGGCAGTTGCTTCTTAATCGTAAAATACCTGCACAAATAGCCATATCAAATAGGAATTGTCTTGACACGATTTCCAATGCGATCATCAAATAAGGAGATTGGAAGGAATTCACTGGAATACTTTAAACGGAGTTCCCCGGAGAATGAACTCCGGGAGGGTATAGTAGAAATTCGTATGATAAGATAAGTAGTAGGAATGAACGAACACGTTTCAATAAAAAAAAAAAAAAGATTTATTCTTCCCCCATTCTTTTTTTATTATTACATTACGGCGCGACAATCTCTCGGCTTTTTCGAACAAAACTTCAATCTGAGTTCGAATTAGAGTTTTGATTCGATTGAGGAATAGGCTTATTTATTTCTGGTTCTAGGACCAGTAGTTCTAGGGATCGACCCGGTTCTCTCAAACTGTTTCTCATTATTAAGAAAAGGTAACGAAGATAAAATACGAGCTTGTTTTATAGCAATAGTAATTAATCGTTGTTGTTTCAAGGTTAATCTATTCACTCGTCTAGATAATATTTTTCCTTGTTCACTAATAAATTGATTAATTAAACTCATGTTTCTATAATCAATTCGATCCCCCGATCCAATTGGGGGCAAACGCCTATGAAAAGATCGCTTGGATTTATGAAAGGGCCGCTTGGATTTATCCATGGTTTATTTCTTATTTCTAAAATCCTATTTCTTCATTCATTTCGGATCCGACCAAAATAGGACTGGATTTGTATATATTATATATGTATATGTAATTTCTTCCTCTTCCTTGGAAGAGTGGCACACGCGTTCCATTCGATTTATTTCTTTATCTCCCCATGAATCGTATGTTTGTAACAATAAGGGCAGAATTTTTTCAAGTCCAATTGACTAGGTGTATTGTGTCGATTCTTTTGAGTAATATATCTGGAAATGCCCCGCGATTCTTTATTCAAACCATTTCGGACACAACTGGTACATTCCAAAATAACTACTACTCTGACATCTTTACCCTTAGCCATGAACCTCCTTTGGATTTTGAATTCACTCAATTCTTCTATTTTCGATTCGAACCGAAGCGAAGAAGAAAGGAATGAAAAATAAATAGACGAGAAGTTGCTAACTCGAAATCCAATTCAATTATGAAAGATTTCGTTGCAATCAATAGAGTAATCAAATTATTAAGTAATACAAATATTTCTAACTATCAATTATTCCCAATCCCAGTATTTCATTTAGTATCTTGTATGATCTTGAACAGCCTGCCCTCGACCCACATTTCCATTTCTGTTCTCCCTATATTAACCCGAACCCGAGTTTCGATGAGATTCAATCCACTTTTATTCTTTACTCTTTCTTTCCTATCCTAAAGAACTGAAAAAAAGGGGGGGGTTAGTCGCAGAGAATTTATTGTATCTCTAATCTTCTTGATCCCTTCCCATGTCAATAACTAGAATGAAAAAAAGGGGAATGTCAACGCATCTGGGAATAAACGATTGATCTCTATCAATAGACCCGCCAAAGACCCGAACCATAGAGTAGTTAGCACAGGTGCCGTGGAGAGATATGTTTTTATATCTCGCATTGAAAATCCTCCTTCTTTTTCTTTAACTTTATTGACTTTATTGTATATTGTAATACATATATGATCAGATGCATATGTAGTTAAAGATCATTTGTACGGGGAATCTCTAACCAAAATGGATATATACAACGATCCGGTAGATGAAATCTACCTGTCCCTAAAACAGAAAAAGATGAACCCTCCTTCCTGAGCACTACTGATAAATATTCATTCCTTTATACGTTTATACGTTAGGTATGTATATAATTCTTTATGAGAATGAAACCAAAAAACCAAAAAGAAGAAATGGCAAAAGAAATTCTATTTAGATAGAGGAAATTAGGATGTGGAAAACAAAACATGGATTCCCTACAATGGCACTGTACAACAAATGAAAGGGATGTAGCGCAGCTTGGTAGCGCGTTTGTTTTGGGTACAAAATGTCACGGGTTCAAATCCTGTCATCCCTACTTATCACTTCTCCTATGGACAGTAACGAGGGGTCAATTGAGATCGATTAAAATTGGACACAATCTACCATTTTATGATACTATACATACAAGATGTATTGGGGGTACAAAAAGAATCCTTTTCTTGACATCCGTATCTCCCATCATAATAAAGCGCTCTTAGTTCAGTTCGGTAGAACGTGGGTCTCCAAAACCCGATGTCGTAGGTTCAAATCCTACAGAGCGTGATTCTGTTCTTTTAATGTTGAATCACAATAAAATAACTTCACTAACTTGAACTGCAACCTGAATTTGACCTCCTGGA